GATGTAATTACAACATATACAAAAGACAAAAAAAAAATGAAAAAGAAATCTATTGGAATTAGACTAGAAGAAATCAGTAAAAAAGTTTCTCGATGGTCATACAAATTAACCGAGAATTTGGGAGAAGAGGAAGAAGAAAATGAAGAAGAAAATGAAGAAGAATATTATCAGATTCATTCAAGACGATCCAAACGTGTGATAATTTATAACGATAACGATAATGATCAGGATATCAATTCTATTTCTAGTATTTATAATCTGAATACTAGTAACAATAATAAAAATGATAATCAAACGGAAGAGGGAGAGGTTACTTTGATACGTTACTCACAACAATCGGATTTTCGTCGCAATCTAATCAAAGGATCCATGCGCGCTAAAAGACGTAAAACAGTTATTTGGGACCTATTTCAAGTAAATGTACATTCCCCGCTTTTTTTGGATCGTCTAGACAAAACTTCCTTTTTTTCCTCTTTTGATATAAACGAAATGAAGAATCTAATTTTTAGGAATTGGATGGGCAGAGACCAAGAATCAGAATTCACAATTTCCTTTTTTAAAAATGAAGATACAAAAGAAGAAAAGGATAAAGAGGGAAAAAAATATAAAAATGAACAGATAGAAATATCAGAAGCTTGGGATACCTTTATATTTACTCAAGTAATAAGAGGTTTGATGTTAGTAACCCAATCTTTTCTTAGAAAATACATTATATTGCCTTCATTAATAATAGCCAAAAATATTTTCCGTATGTTATTATTCCAAATTCCCGAGTGGGACGAGGATTTTCAGGAATGGAATAGAGAAATGCATATTAAATGCACCTATAATGGTGTTCAATTATCAGAAACAGAATTTCCACAAGATTGGTTAATAAACGGTATTCAGATAAAGATTCTGAATCCTTTCTGTCTAAAACCTTGGAGAAAATCTAAAGTACGATCTCATCAGAGAGATATAATGAAAAAAAAAGAGAAAAAAACAAATTTTTGCTTTTTAACAGTCTGGGGAATGGAAGCGGAACTTCCCTTTGGTTTTCCCCGTAAACGACCTTCTTTTTTTGAACCTATTTATAAAGAACTCCAAAAAAGAAAAAAAAAGGCAAAAAAGATATTTTTACAAGTTCTAAAATTTTTCAATAAAAAAATAAAATCCTTTCTAAAAGTTATAAAAGAAAAAACAAAAGGAGTCATAAAAATAGTTCGAGTTATCAATCTAATAATGAAAAAACTGGATAAAGTAAATCCAAATTTCTTATTTGAATTGAGGATAGAAAAAGTATATGAACCGAATGAAAACAAAAAAGATTTCAAAAGAAATAATAAGATTATTCAAGAATCATTCGTTCTAAATCGAACGATGGATTGGTTAAATTATTCACTAATAGAAAGAAGAATTAAAGATCTTTCTGATAAAACAATGAAAATAAAGAATCAAATTGAACGAACCGCAAAAGACAAGAAAACAAAAGAAATAGTTATAATTTATGATAATAAAAGATCGGGGTCACAGAAACATATTTGGAAAATATTAAAAAAGAAGAATATCCGATTAATGCGTAAATCACACTACTTTATTAAATCATTCATTGAAAAAATATACATAGATATTTTGCTATGTACCATTACCATTTCTAAGAGCAATACACAACTTTTCTTTGAATCAACAAAAAAGATCTTTAATAAACCTATTTACAACAATGAAATAAATAAAGAGCAAGAAGGAATTGATGAAACAAATCAAAATACAATGAATTTTATTTTGACTATAAAAAAATTGTTTTCAAATCCTGATAATACTAAGAATAGCAATCAAAATTCCAATACTTATTGGAACTTATCTTCCCTGTCCCAAGCATATGTTTTTTACAAAATATCACAAAATCAATTACTTAATAAGTATCAATTGAGACCTGTACTTCAATATCAAGGGAGCTATCCTTTCTTTAAGGATAATTTAAAAAACTATTTTATAATCCACGGAATATTTAATTATAAATCAAGACATAAAAATAAACAAATTCATACATATGTAATGAACGAATGGAAAAACTGGTTGAAAATTTATTCTCAATACGATTTCTCTCAAAAAAAAAGGTTTCGATTAGTACCTAAAGAATGCCAAAATAGAATCAATAAGCATTGTATGATTAAAAACAAGGAATCAAACCAATTGGATTTATATAAAAAATATCAATTCATTTATTCCATGAAAAAAAATGACTATGCAGTGAATTCATTTATTAATCAAAAAAACAAATGGAAAAAACATTACAGATATGATCTTTTATCTTATAAATACATAAGCCTACCTAATTTATACACTTCTGAATCAACATTAGAAAGAAACGGAGACCAAGAAATTCCATATCATTTCTATACATCGAAACCTGAATCATTTTATGTATTGGTAAGTATACCGAGTAATGATTATCTAGAAAAAGGATATCTTATTGATAGAAATACAAATTTTTTGGATAGAAAATATTTTGATTGTAGAATTCTTCATCTTTGTTTTCTCAATAATATTGAGATCTGGGCCAATGCACATATTGGGATCAAGATTCATAAAAATACTAAGACTGAAATTAATAATTTCAAAAAAATGAAAAAAAAAGATCTTTTTTTTTCATTCCCATACAATCAAAAAAGGTTCTATGATACCGTATCAAATCATGATACTATATCCAATCTAGGAACTTGGTTCTTCCCAGAATTTGTGCTACTTTTTAATGTATATAAAATTCAACCTTGGATCATCCCAATCAAATCACTCCTTTTTCATTTTTCTATAAATGAAAAAAGTAAAAACATTAACGTAAATCCAAAGAAATTATATAAAAAAAAAGATCTTGAATTAGGAAATTTCAAGGTTGAAGAAGATTACGCAAGATTTGAACTAAAAAAGGATATAAAACAATATAAGAGCAAGAATGAAACGGAACTGGATTTTTTTTTGAAAAAATATTTCCTTTTTCAACTAAGATGGGCTGATCCCTTGAATAAGAAAATAATGAAAAATATCAGGGTATATTGTTTCCTACTTAGACTGATAAATCCAAAGGATATTGCTATATCTTCAATTCAAAGAGGTGAAATAAATCTAGATGAAATGCTGATTCAAAAGGACCTAGTTCTTGCAGAATTGATAAGAAAGGGAATATTTCTTATTGAACCAATTTGTCTATCTATACGAAGGAACGAAAAATCTATTATATATCAAACTATGGATATTTCATTGGTTGATAATAAGAAACACCAAATAAATCAAAAATACACAAAAAAAAGATATATTGATAAATCCATTGCACGACACAGCAACATATTTTTGAGTGGAGACAAAAATCATTATGATTTACTTGTTCCTGAAAATCTTCTATCTCCCAGACGTCGTAGAGAATTTCGAATTCGAATTTGTTTCAATTTGCCAAATTTTAATGTTGTGGATAGAAATCCAATATTTTGCAACGAAAACAAAATAAGAAAATGTGGGAAATTTTTCAATGAGAACAAACATATTAATACAGATAGAAAAAATTTTATTAAATTCAAATTGTTTCTTTGGCCCAATTATCGATTAGAAGATGTAGTTTGTATGAATCGCTATTGGTTTGATGCCAATAATGGCAGTCGTTTTAGTATGTCAAGAATACATATGTATTCACAATTCAGAATGAATTCAATTCCAATGAAAAATGAAAAAAATTTATAGCGGATTAATGTATTCGGTAGATGAAAGCCGAAACATATATACTGTGTAATATTCTAATACATGATGCTAATTTCAGAGTGTATCAATTTTCACTAGGAAAGGAAGAGCGGTATCCTTTTAAGTAAAAATAAATTGTTTTATTTGCTGAATACATATATGTTTTGTATATTTGGATCAAATATACAAAACATAAACCACATAAATAAAAAACAAAGTAGTATATGAATAAAATCCAATTTTTATGTATACTATTAAATATTATTATTTTTCCTGATCGGTAAAATTCACAGAAAATAAAAATAGAAACTTTAATTTATGGTCAAAAATTCATTGATCTCAGTTATTACACAAGAAGAAAAAGAAGAAAATAGTGGGTCTGTTGAATTTCAAGTATTCCATTTCACCAATAAGATACGGAGACTTACTTCACATTTACAATTGCACAAAAGAGATTTTTTATCGCAAAGGGGTCTACGAATAATTCTGGGAAAACGTCAACGATTATTGACTTATTTGTCAAAGAAAAATAAAGTGCGTTATAAGAAATTCATAAATCAGTTAGATATTCGGGAACCAAAAACTCGTTAATTAAATTTGAAATTCTTCTTTGAGTTTCTTATTATTATCCTTGTTCTTTTTTATTTTTTAATTCTTTTTTTTTTATTTTTCTTTTTAATAAATTCATGAAATAATGAATTCAGGAAAAAAAGATGACTGTACCGGCTACAAAAAAAAATTTTATAATAGTGAATATGGGACCTCACCACCCATCAATGCATGGTGTTCTTCGACTGATCGTTACTCTGGATGGCGAAGATGTTATTGAATGTGAACCTATATTGGGCTATTTACACAGAGGAATGGAAAAAATAGCGGAGAACCGAACAATTATACAATATTTGCCTTATGTAACACGTTGGGATTATTTAGCTACTATGTTCACAGAAGCAATAACAGTAAATGCACCAGAACGCTTGGAAAGTGTTCAAGTGCCTAAAAGGGCCAGTTATATCAGAGTTATAATGCTGGAGCTGAGCCGTATAGCCTCCCATTTGTTATGGCTTGGCCCTTTTATGGCCGATATTGGTGCACAGACTCCCTTTTTCTATATTTTAAGAGAGAGGGAATTAATATATGATCTATTCGAAGTCGCCACAGGTATGCGAATGATGCATAATTATTTCCGCATCGGAGGAGTAGCTGCGGATTTACCTTATGGCTGGATAGATAAATGTTTTGATTTCTGTGATTATTTTTTAAAAGAAGTTGTTGAGTATCAAAAACTCATTACGCGAAATCCCATTTTTTTGGAACGAGTTGAAGGAGTGGGCATTATTGGTGGGGAGGAGACAATAAATTGGGGTTTATCAGGACCAATGTTACGAGCTTCTGGGATCCAATGGGATCTTCGTAAAGTTGATCACTATGAGTGTTACAATAAATTTGATTGGGAAGTCAAATGGCAAAAAGAGGGCGATACATTAGCTCGTTATTTAGTAAGAATAGGTGAAATGCAAGAATCCATAAAAATCATTCAACAGGCTCTAGAAGGAATTCCCGGAGGACCTTATGAGAATTTAGAAAACCGGCGTTTTCATAGGGCAAATAATTCCGAATGGAATAATTTTGACTATAGATTTCTTACTAAGAAACTTTCACCCAATTTTGAATTGTTAAAACAAGAACTTTATGTAAGGGTAGAAGCTCCAAAAGGAGAATTAGGAATTTATTTAATAGGAGATAGTAGTGTTTTTCCCTGGAGATGGAAAATTCGTCCACCCGGTTTCATCAATTTGCAAATTCTTCCCCAGCTAGTTAAAAGAATGAAATTGGCTGATATCATGACAATACTAGGTAGTATAGATATCATTATGGGAGAAGTTGATCGTTGAAATGATAATTGATACGACAGAAATACAAACTATTAATTCTTTTTATAGATTAGAATCCTTAAAAGAAGGATATGGACTCTTATGGATTTTTGTCCCCATTTTCACCCTTGTATTAGGAATCACAATGGGGATATTAGTTATTGTGTGGTTAGAAAGAAAAATATCTGCAGCAATACAACAACGTATTGGACCTGAATATGCTGGTCCATTAGGAATTCTTCAAGCTTTAGCGGATGGGACCAAACTACTTTTGAAGGAGAATCTTCTTCCATGGAGAGGTAATATTCGTTTATTTAGGGTCGGACCTTCTATAGGTTTTATATCAATTCTACTAAGTTCTTTAGTAATCCCTTTTGGATATCACCTTGTTTTAGCTGATCTCAGTATAGGTGTTTTTTTATGGATTGCTTTTTCAAGTATTGTCCCCATTGGTCTTCTTATGTCAGGATATGGATCAAATAATAAATATTCCTTTTCAGGCGGTCTACGAGCTGCAGCTCAATCGATTAGTTATGAAATACCATTAACTCTATGTGTGTTAGCAATATCTCTACGTGTGATTCGTTGGAATATGAACTTTTCTCGTTTATCTTTTCTCGAAAAGATAAACGAGAAAAGATAAAAGAAATGGATTTAAATACAATAAAATAGAAATCTAATCCAATATATTCAATATGTAAATATGAATATGAAAGAAAAGAAGAGAAAAAAAGATTTTTTTTATTTATTCATTTCATTTAGGAACTTTAGACTTTCTAAAGTAAGTGAAGATAAATAAATTGAATGTCTTGAATAAATATATGAATCTTTTTTATTAAATATTTCAGTTTGATGAGTTAAACGAGATAGTTATATGAGTGAAACAAAACTGCTCCTCAATTTGCAGTAAAACAAGAAAAATCTCATTCCCTAGGTACAAGAAGAAATTTGAAGTAAACATAAGTTTAAGTTGTTTACCCCAAGATTGATATTCTTTTCTTAGTCGTCATATCTTGAAGCGGATGCAAAAGATCAACTGTATTTATTACTATACTGGGGATCAATAAAAAAAAGTGGGCAGTTAGGAACACTAAAGTATACAAAGGATAAGTAATGGAAATAATGTAAAGTATAAAAAAAAGTTTTTTTTCATAAAACTTTGCATAAAACGAATCATAATAAGAGCTTGGAGTTGGTAGAAATGATCAAGCAGTACTTATCCACGATTCCGATCTAGAGTATGCTACTATTCGCTGATTATATAAATAACTATTAAGAACGAATTAATCCTTTATTTTCTTTACTTTTTTTTTTAGTTTTGAGAAAGAAGAACAGGAACAAGATAAATAGGATGCAATATGATAAAAAAAAAAAGAATAAAACGGGAATAAGGAATAATAATAAAATCTTTCTTTCTTGATACATATGCATTATGAATATAACCAGTATTTGATTGAAGGCTTAAGTTATTGCTGAACAAAAAGAATTTTTGATTCTATTCATCAGAATATTATTATTATAAGGGATAAGATCCATTCGGAAGTGCTTTTTCTTATTCTAGCAGACAGAATTTTATTGGTCGAATTGAGAACTCTCCAACATCCAGTTTATCTTTACATTGTATTTACCTAGGGTCCAAGGAGAGCAAGAATACTAAACTAGTACTTACCTTACATTTCTTTGTGGCCATAAAGGAGCCGTATGAAGCTTAGGTTTCATGTACGGTTTTGGAATAGCGATGGGAGCAGTGATGTTATCATCGACTAGAATTATCTAACAGTTCAAGTACAGTTGATATAATTGAGGCACAGTCCAAATATGGTTTTTGGGGATGGAATCTGTGGCGTCAGCCCATAGGTTTTCTAGTTTTTCTAATGTCTTCTCTAGCAGAATGTGAAAGATTACCTTTTGATTTACCAGAAGCAGAGGAGGAATTAGTAGCAGGTTATCAAACCGAATATTCAGGTATAAAATATGGATTCTTTTATCTTGCTTCTTACCTAAATCTATTAGTTTCTTCATTATTTGTAACAGTTCTTTATTTAGGTGGGTGGAATTTTTCTATTCCGTACATATCTCTTACTGAACTTTTTGGAATAAATAAAATGTTTAGAGTCTTTGTAATCGCAATTAGTACCTTTATTACATTAGCTAAAGCTTATTTGTTTCTGTTCATTCCTATCACAACAAGATGGACTTTACCTAGGATGAGAATGGATCAATTATTAAATCTTGGATGGAAATTTCTTTTACCTATTTCTCTAGGTAATCTATTATTGACAACTTCTTTTCAACTTGCTTCACTATAAACTAGACTCTAAACTATAAATAAAAATAATAAATTCAGAGAAAACAATAATGAATATTCTATATTTATCACTTATCTCACCCAAGAGAAAGAAACATAAATCTTATTCATGGATATCTAAAATATGTTACCTATGGTTACTGGTTTCATGAATTATGGCAAACGAACAATACGAGCCGCAAGGTACATTGGACAAAGTTTCATAATTACCTTATCCCATACAAATCGTTTACCTGTAACTATTCAATATCCTTATGAAAAATCAATCACATCAGAGCGTTTTCGTGGTCGAATCCACTTTGAATTTGATAAATGTATTGCTTGTGAAGTATGTGTCCGCGTATGTCCAATAGACCTTCCTATTGTTGATTGGAAATTTGAAAAAGATATTAAGAAAAAACAACTGCTTCATTATAGTATTGATTTTGGTGTCTGTATATTTTGCGGTAACTGTGTCGAGTATTGTCCAACAAACTGTTTATCAATGACTGAAGAATATGAGCTTTCCACTTATGATCGTCACGAATTGAATTATAATCAAATTTCTTTAGGTCGGTTACCAATTTCAATAATTGGAGATTACACAATTCAAACAGTTATAGATTCAAAAACTCAAATAAAAAAATAAAAACCCCTTCCTTGGTTTAAGAACGATTACTAATTATGAAACTTTGGTTTAGAATTAGAATAAAGTAGGATTAGCCAAAGAATTTTATTCTATCTATCTAATGATATCCATTTTTTTCATTCAATTAGGAAGGTATCATATAAAAAAAATAGTTCTTTTACTGAATCCTTAGTAAAGTCATGAAATATTTTGACTTTTTTATTTATCTTTTATTTCAGAATGGATTTACCTGGACCAATACATGATATTCTTGTAGTATTTCTGGGATCAGTTATTATATTAGGAGGTCTGGGAGTAGTATTACTTACCAATCCCATTGATTCTGCCTTTTCATTGGGATTGGTTCTCGTTTGTATATCCTTATTCTATAATTCATTGAATTCCTATTTTGTAGCTGCCGCGCAGTTCCTTATTTATGTGGGAGCCATAAACGTATTAATCATATTTGCTGTGATGTTCATGAACGGTTCAGAATATTCTAATGATTCCTATTTGTGGACCATTGGAGATAGAATCACTTCATTGGTTTGTACAAGTATTTTTTTTTCATTAATGACTACTATTCCAAATACGTCATGGTACGGAATTTTTCGAACTACAAGATCAAATCAGATTCTAGAAAAGGACTTAATAAGTAACGTTCAACAAATCGGGATTCATTTATCCACAGATTTTTATCTTCCTTTTGAACTAATTTCTATAATTCTTTTAGTTTCTTTGATAGGTGCAATTACTATGGCTCGTCAATAATCTAGTCTAATAAGAACTTCATTCTTGAAATCTCAAGAATGAAAATGGATTGAATCTCAATCCACTGTGAATATCTTGTTTTGTTCTGTAATTCTTATATTCTAGTCAACTGAATCGGTTTCATTTTTGTTCATATTGAAATGAATTGAGATAGATGAGGAATTTATCAATGATGTTAGAACATGTACTTTGTCTAAGTGTTTATTTATTTTCTATCGGTATTTATGGACTGATTACAAGCCGAAGCATGGTTAGAGCACTTATGTGTCTTGAGCTTATACTGAATTCGGTGAATCTAAATCTCGTCACATTTTCCGATATATTCGATAGTCGACAATTAAAAGGAGAAATTTTTTCAATCTTTGTTATATCCATTGCAGCTGCTGAAGCAGCTATTGGGCTAGCTATTGTTTCGTCGATCCATCATAACAGAAAATCAACTCGTATCAATCAATCGAATTTGCTTAATAATTAGTCATAATTCTTCTATTTTCCCATATAAATAAAAACATAAGACTTTTTTAAATATTCTAATAAAATCTTCTAAATAGAACTAATAGAAACTAATAGAACTAAATAGAATTCAATAATAATAGAATATTATATTTTAATATCTATTATTATTATTTTCTTATTTATTTTCTTTCTTTTTTTCTTATATTTTTTCATATAGATTTAGATTTTATATATATTTCTAATTTATAGTTACTAACCTATTCCATCACTAACCTAATAACAAACGTATTCATCTGATATATAATATATTATCATATCCTGAATTATATTTCTATATTCTATTTCTCTATTTCTAAAATATTATATACTAAAATATTATATATCTATATAGTAAATTTAACATGAATTGAATTCGTAAACTCATATTCTCATATTTCATGGTTATTGAAATGGAAATCAAAGTATCTTAGCCCTTTACCATAAATATATTAAAAAATCTATTAATTCTTAAGATTTTTATAAATCATTGATTCGTCTGGTATCTACAATAAAAATATATGATTTATTTCAGTTTCTTATTTTACCAGATCGAAAATATTTTGTGTTAAAAACTGGAATTTATAGACCCAATGTCACATTCAGTAAAGATTTATGATACATGTATAGGATGTACCCAATGTGTTCGAGCTTGCCCCACGGATGTATTGGAAATGATACCTTGGGACGGATGTAAAGCTAAGCAAATTGCTTCTGCCCCAAGAACCGAAGATTGTGTAGGTTGTAAAAGATGTGAATCCGCTTGTCCAACGGATTTTTTGAGTGTCCGTGTTTATTTATGGCATGAAACAACTCGCAGCATGGGTCTTTCGTATTGATATTTGACAAAAAACTCCACTTGAATCAGTTGATTCCTCTTTACTGACAAAAGCCAGCAGCCCGTACTCGAGAAAAGAAAATATATTATTCTTCTCCCGAGCACGGGGTTCTCTGGTCTAATTTTATCTTGTCTTTATCACGAGTTATTTTCCTTGGTTAACAATACTTCTTGTTTTGCCCATATTCGCGGGTTCTTCAATTGTCTTTTTCCCTCATAGGGGAAATAAGATGTATAGGTGGTACACTATCTGTATATGTATACTAGAGCTCCTTCTAATGAGCTATGTATTTTGTTATCATTTCCAATTGGACGATCCATTAACCCAATTGAAGGAGGATTCTAAATGGATCAATCTTTTTGATTTTCACTGGAGACTGGGAATCGATGGACTTTCCATAGGACCCATTTTACTGACAGGATTTATCACTACTTTAGCTACTTTAGCAGCTTGGCCAGTTACTCGAAATCCGCGACTTTTCTATTTCTTGATGTTAGCAATGTATAGTGGCCAAATAGGATCATTTTCTTCTCGAGACCTTTTACTTTTTTTCATCATGTGGGAATTAGAATTAATTCCTGTTTATTTACTTTTATCCATGTGGGGAGGAAAAAAACGCCTGTACTCGGCTACAAAGTTTATTTTGTGCACTGCCGGAGGTTCCATTTTTCTCTTAATAGGAATTCTAGGTATGGGTTTATATGGTTCCAATGAACCAACATTAGATTTAGAAAAATTAGCTAATCAATCGTATCCTGCAGCATTAGAAATAATACTATATTTTGGTTTTCTTATTGCTTATGCTGTCAAATCGCCGATGATACCCCTACATACATGGTTACCAGATACCCACGGAGAAGCACATTACAGTACATGTATGCTTTTAGCTGGAATCTTATTAAAGATGGGAGCATATGGATTGATTCGGATCAATATGGAATTATTAGCTCATGCTCATTCCAGATTATCTCCCTGGTTGGTGATAGTAGGAACAATACAAATCATTTATGCAGCTTCAACCTCTCTTGGTCAACGCAATTTAAAAAAACGTATTGCTTATTCTTCCGTATCTCACATGGGTTTCCTAATTATAGGAATTGGTTCTATAACTGGTATGGGACTTAATGGAGCCATTTTACAAATACTTTCTCATGGATTGATTGGTGCTGCACTCTTTTTCTTAGCAGGAACAAGTTGTGATCGAATACGTCTTGTTTATCTCGAAAAGATGGGGGGGATATCTATCTCAATGCCAAAAATCTTTACCATGTTTAGTAGTTTCTCAATGGCTTCTCTTGCATTGCCAGGAATGAGTGGTTTTGTTGCAGAATTCTTAGTCTTTTTTGGAATAATTACCAGCCCAAAATATCTTTTCATGCCAAAAATTTTGATTACTTTTGTAATGGCAATTGGAATGATATTAACTCCTATTTTTTTATTATCTATGTTACGTCAGATTTTCTATGGATATAAGCTATTCAATATTCCAAATTCGAAATTTTTTGATTCTGGACCACGAGAACTATTTGTTTCGATATGTATTTTTTTACCTGTAATAGGAATTGGTATTTATCCTGATTTAGTTCTCCCGTTATCGGTTAACAAGGTACAAATTCTATTATCTAATTATTTTTATAGATAATAAAGATACTAATTCTTTTTTTAGATTTCATATTAAATGAAATGAATTTCATTAATTGAAAAAAAAACTCTTAGAATTCTTTGACTTTCATATTTTAACGATTCTTCGTTGTTACAATGAAAAAAAAGGAAGGGTTAATGAAAATTTTAATGAGATACATCTAAAGTTTTTAGTTTTTGAGAACCATTTGAATAATTCCTCTATTTAAAAGGTTCTCAAAAACTTGCACAAAATTTCATTGTGTATTAGACAATTTTTTTATGTATTCTTTATGTAGTTTATTTTATTCAATGAAATAGTAATTGGAATGAACCATAACTATGGAACCCGATTCCTAATATATTGATCCCAAAATAGCATATCCAAATTAGGAGAAATCCTATAGAAGCTACAAATGCCGAATTCGTACCTTGATCTTGCAATTTTGAATCTTTTCTAGTATGTAAATAAATTGCAAATATGATCCAAGTAATAAATGACCAAGTTTCCTTAGGGTCCCAATTCCAATATGAACCCCATGCTTCATTAGCCCATACTGCTCCAGAAAGAATGCCTATGGTTAAAAAGGTAAATCCTAAACTAATGACACGATAACTCCAATAATCCAAACGCTGAATTAATTGATATTTGTAAAAATTTTGAAATGAGAGAAAATAAGTCTTTTTTAATACACTTACTTTTTCGTTCAAATATTCCATATCACCAAAGAAAAACGACTTCCTTAAACTTAAAAAATTATTGTTTTTCAAAAAAGAATCGATTTTTTTTTGAAATGTAATCACTATAAGAGCAACTGATAATAACGATCCACATAAAAGAGCTGCATAGCTCAAGAGCATCATACTGACATGCATTATTAACCACTGAGATTGTAGAGCAGGTACTAATATTACAGGTTTATGCATTTCAGTTGAAAGACCTGACGTGGCAAAACCCTGGGTAAAAATAACACTTGGTGCAGTTATTGCGCTTAAATCATTTTTATAATTCCCAAGATACGGAATCATATGAATAATGGATAAACTCCATGAAAGGAAGATTAACGATTCGTATAAATTACTTAAAGGAAAATGTCCCGAAGAAATCCAACGAATAACTAAAAACCCTGTTATAGATAAAAAAGTAGCTATCATCCCTTTTTCTGACGAATTACGTAATCCTTCGATTTCGTAGACTAATAAGTTCATCAAATGAATTAGAATCACAATTGAGATGATCGAAAAAGAAATATGAGTTAATATATGTTCTAAAGTCGCAAATATCATAAAGAAGATTCCCTTTTAAATAATTGAAATCGGGGAGGGGATTAAATAGAATCTCAAATAGAATATTTTATATTCTATTAGATCTATTGTGTCTATATCCTTCTAAATTATTATTCATTTTATTATTTATTAATTAATAAGTAATAAGAATTATTATTTATGCCTTATGCCGCCACTCGGACTCGAACCGAGATGCTCTAGCACTGCTTCCTAAGAGCAGCGTGTCTACCAATTTCACCATGGCGGCGGCTTACCTTAAATAATAATAAGGAAATTCATGTTGAATTGTCGATATTCAATAGGGTTTAGGAAACAATGAAGAAAGATACATTTCCATTCATATGGAAATGTTCAATATAAATAATCTTGAGTTAATATCTTCATCTTCGTAGATTCAGTTTTAAGAATCAATTTTTCCGTACTAGAAACCTAATTCTTGTTTATCCCGAACAATCAGAACTCAAAAGTTTCGTTCTCAGTCGGAGTATAAAATTCATAATTTTTTTCTAATGATTTTGAGACCCAACTTCTTAGTAGAAAGTGGAATGAAATATTCAAATTCTTCCTTGTCTATCGTAATTGTGCTTTTCTATTTTGAAATTTTGAAAAGCACAATTCATAGCAAAGAAAAAACCATCTCACAAATTCAATATCAATCAATATCAATTTCAATAACAATAAAACAATAAATAGAATATAATAGAAATATAGAAAGACTCTCAAAAAAAAAATACATACTACTGTGTACTTTGAATCAAGTAGACAGAAAGATTCTTATTTTTCATATTATCTAGTTTTAACTAATAAGTAGAAATGAATTACAATACATTAGTCAAATTTAATTATTTGTTTTCCAATTCAAAAATGGAAATTTGGAAGTTCTTTGAAACATGTCAATTAAGATTTTTCCAAGACTTTTTTTTGTCGCACAAAAAAACTTTTTGACTTTCCAGTGGAAATAGATTTAGCTAAAGAAAAAGATTTTACTGCCTCTAAAGATCCTTTTTTTCTCCAAAGATTTCTACGAATATTCTTTTTTGACATAGAAGTACGTTTTTTTGGAACTGCCATTCAAAAGGTAAGTGACTCCTTTTTATCGTTGTATGTGAAAGACATATATTGTTCAAAAGAAATTTCTTTTTATTAGTTATTATCTATACTTCATTCCATAAATTTCAAAAAAAAAACTCAATAAAAAACTCAATAATAATATCATAACATACAAATAGAAAAAAAGAATAAAAGAAAATAAAAATATTCTCACAAATGATTCTATTTTCATAAACAAATATATTTCGATTTTCTATCTTCATTCTGATATTTGCATAATTTAATAATTACATACGTATTTTGTATTTATTTTTTTTTTTATTTTTTAAAAAGGAATATTTATAATTTTAATAATTTTAATTTATAAAAGAAATTTATAAAAGAAAAGAATATAAAGAATATATATATGTAGAAATATAGAAAGTAGAAATATAGAAACTAAAAGTATAAAAGTATATATAAATAATAAAGTATATATAAATAATAAAGAAAAAATATAAAAATAGAAAGAGATAAAGAGATAATAATTGGTGAATCGGAAATAATTCTAAGAAAAAAGAACAATTTGTTTTCTTATGGAATATACATATAAATATGCATGGATAATACCCCTTTTTCCACTCCCAGTTACTATGTCAATAGGATTTGGACTTCTACTTATTCCGACAGCAACAAAAGATCTTCGTCGTATGTGGGCTTTCCTAAGTGTTTTACTACTAAGTATAGCTATGTGGTTTTCAGCCAATCTATCTATTCAGCAAATAAATGGAAGTTTGACCTATCAATATCTATGGTCTTGGACCATCAATAATGATTTTTTATTAGAGTTTGGATACTTGATTGATCCACTTACTTCTATTATGTCAATACTAATTACTACTGTTGGGATCATGGTTTTGATTTATAGTGACAATTACATGTCTCACGACCAAGGATATTTGAGATTTTTTGCTTATATGAGTTTTTCCAATGCTTCAATGTTGGGATTAGTTACTAGTTCCAATTTGATACAAATTTATATTTTTTGGGAACTAGTGGGAATGTGTTCGTATTTATTGATAGGTTTTTGGTTCACACGACCCGTTGCAGCAAGTGCTTGTCAAAAAGCTTTTGTAACTAATCGTATAGGAGATTTTGGTTTATTATTAGGAACCTTAGGACTTTATTGGATAACTGGTAGTTTCGAATTTCGGGATTTGTTCCAAATAGTGAATACCTTGATCCATAATAATGGGGTTAATTCTTTATTTGCTACTTTATGTGCCCTTTTATTATTTGTCGGTGCAGTTGCTAAATCCGCACAATTCCCCCTTCACGTATGGTTACCTGATGCCATGGAAGGACCCACTCCTATTTCGGCTCTTATACACGCTGCTACTATGGTAGCAGCCGGAATTTTTCTTGTAGCTCGGCTTCTTCCTCTTTTCATAGTTCTACCTTACATAATGAATCTCATTTGTTTAGTAGGTATAATAACAATGCTTTTAGGAGCTACTTTAGCTCTTTCCCAAAGAGACATTAAAAGAAGTTTAGCCTATTCTACAATGTCTCAATTGGGTTATATTATGTTAGCTCTAGGTATAGGTTCTTATCGAGTTGCTTTATTTCATTTGATCACCCATGCCTATTCTAAAGCTTTATTGTTTTTAGGATCCGGATCCATTATTCATTCAATGGAACCTATTGTTGGATATTCACCAGAGAAAAGTCAGAATATGGTTCTTATGGGAGGTTTAACAAAATATGTTCCAATTACAAAAACGACTTTTTTCTTAGGTACACTTTCCCTTTGTGGCATTCCGCCTCTTGCTTGTTTTTGGTCTAAAGATGAAATTCTTCACGATAGTTGGTTGTATTCACCAATTTTCGCACTAATAGCTTGGTTCACAACAGGATTAACCGCATTTTATATGTTTAGGATGTACTTACTTACCTTTGATGGGTATTTCCGCATTCATTTTCAAGACTATAGTAATCTTAGTAATATAAAAAATAGTTCTTTTTATTCAATATCTCTATGGGGAAAAGGGACAGTCAATAGGAATTTCTTTTTTTCAAAAGATATATCTAAAATTGACAAGAATTTAAGAAGTAAGATACGAGACTTTATTACTAACTTTAGAAATAGATACACTTATATGTATCCTCATGAATCGAGCAATACTATGTTATTTCCTCTCCTTGTATTAGTACTATTCACTTTGTTCATTGGATCAATAGGAATCTCTTTTAATGGAGGAGTAAGAGATTTGGATCTATTATCGAAATGGTTAACTCCATCAACAACCCTTTTTCATAAAAGATTGAATTCTTCTGAGGATTGGTATGGATTTTTGTCAAATGCTTTTTTTTCAGTAAGTATATCTCTTTTCGGACTATTGGTAGCATCTATTTTTTATGGATCTATTTATTCATCTTTCAAAAATTTGGGCTTAATTAATTTATTTTTAAGAATAGGTCCTAAAAGGATTATTCTGGACAAAATAAAAGGTGTGATATACAATTGGTCATATAATCGTGGTTATATAGATATTTTTTATACTGGGATTTTTACCATGAATATAAGAGGGTTAGCCGAGCTAATTAATTTATTTGATAAATATATAATTGATGGAATTTTAAATGGAATTGGTGTTGCAAGTTTCTTTATGGGCGAAGGAATAAAATATATAGGAGGTGGACGAATCTCATATTATTTATTCTTGTATTTTTCTTTTGTTTCAATTTTTTTATTCATTCTTTTCTTTTTCTCTTCTTTCAGTCTTCCCAATTCCCAATTCTCTTGATGGGTCTTCTCCAGATCAGAATCTTCGTAAACTGGGCTATCTTGATAGCGTGCCTCTTGAAAGTGAAATTCATCCTTTGTTTTTTCCTTTCCATTCACTCGGATCTCTTCCGTTTCATCTATTTTGTCCAGATCCTCCTTTTCTTCCGAACAAAGGGA